TTTGAATCAAGAGTTCATACTGTAAAATCTAATCTTATTCGACAATTTTATAGGATATTAAAGATCTTATCGAAAACTTACAGCAGCTTGCCAAACAAAGGCTAAGAGAAAAAAAAACAAAGGTATGACTGGCATAAAATCTACGATTGGATTCAAAAAAGCATAGGCCTCAGGCAATTTGCCTAAGAAAAAACGACTCGAATAAAGGGCAGAATTAAGACAGATCAAACTAAAGATATTAAGCATAACAGACATTTTGTTCTTGCAGATAATTGCATTTTGATTGAATTATGGATATAAGGAAAAAGAAAGTCAGTAACGTAGACAAAAAAATCCTTCTTTAAACCCACCCAATCAAAAATCTTCTCATTCTCAATGAGAATATAGAAGAAATCATATTTTCATACAATATCTTAATTGAATTATATGTAATGATCAATAAATTCAGTTAAATTATCTACCTACACTTAGCAAAAGCACAGGAATCGATTCTATAGATATTTGGACTGCTGCAGTTGACAAACAACCAATACTAATAATATTTATTATTCTTTATTATTTATTAATTAGTCTTGACTAGAAATGGGGCGTGGCCAAGTGGTAAGGCAACGGGTTTTGGTCCCGTTATTCGGAGGTTCGAATCCTTCCGTCCCAGAACATATCCAATCTAAAAATTGATTTGAACAAATATCAAATTGAATCGAGATAATAAAGAATCTATAAAGTAAATAAGGGAGCCCCCCTTTTTATTTATTATTCATTTTTCTGTAGATCTCTTAATTCATCCTAAACAATAGGAAGTTCTTGATACTAACTAATTGAATTCATTACTCAATAGAGTGAACTATCTTAATAGTAATGAGTTAGGCTAAAAAAAAGAGCAAGGGAAGGTATAAATTTTAATATCTGTGCTTGTCCGAATCTTATTAATAAACAGTCATGTAACTGATTCGTTTTCTTTGAATCTCATTTTTAGGTATTTTTTGTTTGGACCTAATGAAGAATTGAAAATCTATGTAACGGTTGAGACACAGGATAATGGAAAATTTTATTCATTTTATAGAAAAATTAGATTACCGAAATATTACTGAACCCCGGTTTCAACCTTAAATATTAAAGAAATAGAATTCAATTTAATAAATATTTGGAATGATTCCCTATTAAAAATAGTTTAATCTTCGATACTCCAAAAAGTAGAAAATAGGACAACCTATCTTATTAAGTCACTTGAAGATGCAGATTTCATTTCTTCGTGTTATTTTTCTATTTATGTTAAAGATGGGGTCTTGCTAAGACTTCTTCAGAAAAGAATAATTTCAGAAAAGAATAATCTTTATTATCGTATGTATATATTATATAGAGAAGAAAAGGGTATAGATTACAATATCTATGCACCATATTGAACCAATGACTATTCATGATTCCATAATTGAATCAACTCCATACCGCTTCTAAATTAGAGGAATGTTATGGTAAAACTTCGTTTGAAACGATGTGGTAGAAAGCAACGTGCGACTTGAAAGACATGATCCGCTGTGGATTCTTACATCCACCATTTTATATAGGAATGAAGGCGCTCTTCGCTCGACATCATTTGTTCTGTTCCACAGGAACCTCTCTTGGGTTGTAATGTAAATAGTGCATGATGAAGCTCGAGTAAAAAAGAAAGTATTCATTCGTTTCTCGGGGCAAGGATCTAGGGTTAATGCCAATCAATAAATTGAACAACTTCGTAAATATATCTTCGATATAGAAAGATATAGAAATTGAAAGAATCCACTTCGAGCAAGTTTCCAATTCAAAAGGACAGGAATTGATCAAACTTTTTCGATACAAAGTGTACCACTCGGAATCAGTCGTCCACACGATTCTTTGATAAAAGGAAATCACAAAAAAAGGTATGTTGCTGCCATTTTGAAAGGATTAAGAAACACCGAAGTAATGTCTAAACCTAATGATTTAAAACAAAGATAAAGGATCCTAGAACAAGGAAACACCATTTTAATTGTCTCAATAACGGAATCAGATTAAAGAATATAAATAGATTTGAAACGAGACAAACAAAAAAGGGGTAAAGAAAGACTACTCAATAAAGATTTTTCTTTGAACTATTTGACAGTTATCCAACTTGAGTTATGAGTACGAATGAACGGTTTCCTTTTTTAAGAAGGAAGAAGAAAAGGGTGAATGGAATTAAATAGGAGTCTAATTCATTTGTCATTTATTAGAATTCCATACACAGACAAAACTTCAAACCAAATCATTTTATCTTGAGCCGTACGAGGAAAAAACTTCCTATACGTTTCTCGGGGGGGTATTGTTCATCTATATCTATCCCAATGAGCCGTCTATCGAATCGTTGCAATTGATGTTCGATCCCGAAGAGAAGGAAAAGATCTTCAGAAACTGGGTTTTTATGATCCGATAAAGAATGAAACTTATTTAAACGTTCCTTCTATTCTATACTTCCTTGAAAGGGGTGCTCAACCTACAGGAACTGTTCGGGATATTTTAAAGAAGAAGGGGCTTTTTAAGGAACTTCGCCTTAATCAAACGGAATTCAATTAAGGAAATATAAACAAATTAAGGGGGGGGGATACAAAAAAAATAATATATAAGTTACTACCCCCTTTTCCGCTCTATATCGATTTATTTTATCATTATATATCATTACTTCTGTTTTAGGTTTTAGAACGACAAAACTTTCTTTTTTTCCTATAAAAAAATCCTATAAATAAAAAAATAAAAAAACGTGGACATTCCCTTCAATTGGTCAGTTTCATTGGAACTCTACTAATAAATCGAGTTTGTTTATTCCACTTAGATGGATTGAATATATTATTCATTATGGATAAATCCGAGATTTTTCACTTCTTACTTTTTATTTATTTCTCCGTCTATACTTTTTATATCTGTGTAGGTTAGAATTAGATATATTATATGGTGCCAGTCTAACACAAGTTCTTATTTAATTTAATATTATTAAATTAAAATCTAAATATTAAATATGAATTTGAAATAAAATTAGAAAAATTCTATTTTGAGTTTTTTCCATTGTATTCTTTTTTTGTCAACATTTATATTGACAACAGTGTATCGAACAAATATAATTCATCGTGATAAATGAAGTGGATCTTTTTATTTCTGGCCCATAGGTTTCGGTTTTACTTTCATGTGGGTCCTTTGATACAAGGAAAGGATACTAAAGGGTCCTTTTTATTGAAATCTTATTAACTTATTAAAAAGTAGATAATCTAAAATAAGAGGGGTCTATTCTATCTATTTTGCATTTCTCTATACTTTTTCTCTTTATTTTTATTCTGATTGTATCTACACATTTTTTATTTGGGGGTTGCTAACTCAACGGTAGAGTACTCGGCTTTTAAGTGCGGCTAAGATCTTTTACACATTTGGATGAAGGGAAGGATTCGTCCATACCATCGGTAAAGTTTGTAAGACCACGACTGATCCTGAAGAAAGGGAATGAATGGAAAAAAGAGCAGGTCGGAGCAACGGATAGTTCTGAGAATATTTGATTTTGATCGGGCTAAAACCTTGTTGGAATTCTTGGAAGGAACAAAATGAAGTTGGGTCGAATTAATAAATGGATAAGGCTCTAGGGCTTCAATTTCAATTCATTATATATAATAGGGAAAGAAAAAGTAACGGGCTTTTATTCTTAATTTGAATAATTTAATTCCCCATCTAATTACATGTTAAAAATATATTAGTACCTGATGCGGGAAAGGCTTTCCCTCCATGAGTAGATTCTCTTTTTTTCTTTTTTTATTTCTGTTAATGAATCCTAATTATTGCCATTCCCTAATATAGAATGGAGATGCGTGTGTAGAAGAAGCAGTATGTTGATAAAGACAGTTTTTTCCAAAATCAAAAGAGCGATTAGGTTGAAAAAATAAAGGATTTCTAACCATCTTGTTTTATAACATAGTCTAATAAAATGGAAAAAAGAGAGGGTAGAGAATCTGTTGGTAAGTTTATCTGTCTCCGAGGTATCTATTTTTAGATAATACCTTGTTTTTACTGTATCGCACTATGTATCATTTCATAATCCTCCCAATCTTCTACTTTCGGTTCAAATAGAATTTCAAATGGAGGAACTTCAAAGATATTTACAGCTAGATAGATCTCAACAACACGACTTTCAATATCCACTTATACTTCAAGAGTATATTTATGCACTTGCTCATGATCATGATTTAAATCAATCCATTTTTTTAGAAAATTCAGGTTATGACAAGAAATCTAGTTTACTAATTGTGAAACGTTTAATTACTCGAATGTATCAACAGAATTTTTTTTTTATTTCTGTTAATGATTCTAACAAAAATCAAATTTTCGGGCGCAACAAAAATTTATATTATCAAATAATATCCGAGGGATTTGCATTTATTGTCGAAATACCATTTTCTTTACGACTAATATCTTCTCTAGAACGGAAAAAGACACTCCAATCTCATAATTTACGATCAATTCATTCCATATTTCCTTTTTTAGAGGACAATCTTTCACATTTAAATTGTGTGTTAGATATACTAATACCTCACCCTGTCCATCCGGAAATCTTGGTTCAAACTCTTCGTTTTTGGGTAAAAGATGCCTCTTCTTTGCATTTATTACGATTCTTTCTACACGAGTATTGGAATACTTTTATTATCCTAAAGAAAACTAGCTCTTCTTTTTCAAAAAAAAATAAAAGATTTTTCTTATTCTTATATAATTCTCATGTCTATGAATACGAATCCCTTTTTTTTTTTCTCCGCAAACAATCTTCTCATTTACGATCAACATCTTCTGGAATATTTCTTGAACGAATCTATTTCTATGGAAAAATAGAGCGTCTTGTAGAAGTCTTTGCTAAAGATTTTCAAAGCAACCTTTGGTTGTTCAAGGATCCGTTCATGCATTATGTTAGGTATCAAGGAAAATCCTTTTTGGCTTCAAAAGAAACTTCTTTTTTAATAAAGAAATGGAAATATTAC